GATTATTGATACCCTTCTTTCTATTATAGGATACGTAATCGACTTTCATTGCCCAGCCCAAAAAACAGCTTTATGACACAAGCAATCACGAAGGCAGGAGTTCAGTTCACACTATGACTGGGAGGGAAGAGTGGAACCGCTCGACCTGAAGTAAAGCACTCTGATAGCACTGGCCCTGTTTAAGCTTCGATCAAAGCAATCAGGTATGGTGGCTGTGCACCTTGAAGGGCTGAGGCAATGAGTGAACCCGATGGAAACTCCGGCTTCTTCATATCCGAGTCCGGGAAGAAAGCAGTCAAAACAGCTCATAGACATTTTCGCCAAAGCCAACCCAACTACCACCCATTCGATTACCGGGAGTCAGAACATTCGGTCAAGGCCAGCTGGCACAAACAGAAAGAGACAAAGCCCTCAGTCTTAAGCTTCATCTGGCTCCAACAGAGGGAGTTGAGTTGAAGAGGGACAGGGCCGGCTCTGACGCAATAAGTCGAGTTCGGGATAGGGATAAGTAGCATTCTTTGCTAGCACAAGAGTCATCACTGGAAAATTCTCATTCGATGTCTCATCCATCCCTACTTGGGAATTTGATAGATGAATAGGGCTCTACTCCGCCAAAGAAAGCAAGAAAAATAGATATAAGGTACTATACGAATCTACTTCCGAGACTGCCTCTCGGAATTGGTGAAGCGGTTACTTAGGGAAGAGAAGTAAGAGCAACAAAAGTTGATACTCGCTAGGGACCGGAGAAGAACTGCACTTCGACATCTTTTTTATTTCAAATACTTTCGGAAGACTTCTAGTACGAATCTTAGATCTTGCCCTCGCTTCGACCTAGCCCTGACTTTGTATTCCGTCATCCTTCCGGGAAAGGCTTTTAATTAAGGCCTATTCCCATGATAATGAGATCATCAATATCAGAGATATATTTACTACCAGTATAGAAGTTCTTTTCTTCTTTTTAGGGATGGGTGCTAAGTTGTCTCACTCGCTTTGAGAAATGATGTGCGCTACACCGCTAGCCTTGCCATCGGAATCTCAGCTTACCAGGACAGATGCCCCTTTCTTCTTTTAAGCTTAATAAGATTCTAGATTTTGAACTACAGCCTTAGCTCTAGCGGAGACTTCAGACTTTGGCCTTTGTTGACCAGATCTCATGAGTGCTAATAAATGGCACGTCAGAGCTCCCCACTCCATTATTTTCCGCTTGATTCCGAAGAAAAAAAAAAAAAGATTTTCTTATTCGTATCGATAGAACCTGTTGTGTGCCACATACATGGCTCGAATACCGACTTCCTGTTACCGAATATGCATCCTGAGGGACCTAACAAAGTTCCCCTCTGGACCTGAGAGAAGAGAAGGTTCGCGACCCGATCTCCTGCATAGATTCTCAATCCATATGCCTTTTTGAAGGAATTGGTCCATTCCCTGGCCAATATTGGGTAAGCCAAGGGTGGAGTTCACGGATCAAAGAATTGATTATATGATATTACCGATCCCGATGATCTGCATACGATGTCTAAGCGCTAGGAGAAGGAAGGGGACAATAACACCGCTCGCTTCGCTTTGAACAAAAACAAAATAAATCATCGCAACCAAAAGGAGAACCTTTTGTATTGAAATCCGGTTTTCCCTCGCCGCTACGCCCCTCTCCTTTCAGTCGCTTCCCTCCTCTCCCTGTAGGTCGAGCCCGCTGACGCGACCCTCTCCCTGTAGGTCGAGCCCGCTGACGCGACCCTCTCCCTTACGGTAGAGCCCCGCTAACCTCTCCCTATCGGTCGAGCTCTTCAACCCTTCTCTCCTCCTGTTGGGCAGAAGCTTCGACGATTCTTTGACGTTCTTGCTCCAACTCCTCAATTTCTTCCAGAACCTCCGTATCTCATCCGTTACTCGATTTAGTTCCAACGGAGGGGCGGGCTCCTGCTCCGGGGCAGGGGCATTGAAGCCGATGTCGAGAGGAGGTCGTTTCGAAGGGCTTGCACCGCCCCCCTCCGAGCTTGATGCAGCGTAACCTTCTTCTGACATCATCATGTTCCCTAGAGTGAGGCCTCCACAAAAAAGAAAAAGTTCTATCAAAAGCCTCCCTTCCCATGCGACCTTCTGTAATAATAAAGACATCACTTTCCCTAGCATCATTGATTGCATTTTCAAAAGAAAGAGATCAAAACCCACCTTGATTAGTAAACAGAGACAAACTGAGAAAGGTCAAAATGAAAAGAAAGAAAAGACTCAATCTATGAAACATCGAAGTAAGCTGTCGCTTCGAAAATGTGAAATATTTGATAGGATCCATTTCGAGAACGTGGAATCTAAGAGAAATTCAAATGTTAGAACTCCAGTACGTGAGGAAGGCTATGTCATTGACAACCCCGGCGTCTTTCGGATGCTTGAAGGGCCCGCTGACTTAAGCCTAGATCTTTTTTTTCGAACTGATCAACTACGCCGATCTTTATATGTTTTGGCCACGTCCGTTTTCGCTCCGAAGAGGAAGGTTTAAATCTTTCAATCTTATGTCGTGAGGGATATGACCTATGTTAGGTCCATAAGATACCACAGCTTTTAGTGTTCTATGATTCACCTCCGAATAATGAGTAGGTAGTTCAATCCTTTTTATTCTTCTCTTCATAGTAAACTGATGGAGGGATGCGGAACAATAGATCGAATTACTATATAAAGAAGAGGTAGAAAGTATAGGACTTCTTATTCGAGTAGGAAGATTTCGGTTTTTCTCGTTCCTTTTCTTCGATAAGAATAGGGATTTGAAATGATACAAATTGCTCTTTATTCTGTTGTGCTCAGCGAAGGAACTGCCTAAGCATACTTTTTCGGATCCAAACTTCTTTGTTCTTTCTAAGTCTTCTTTTTGCATAGAAGAATGCAACTGTTGCAAAAACCGGGATTTTAGTAGTAAGCGGCATCCCCTCTTAGTTTTAAGTAGGTGGAACCATTCTGTTTTGGTTCTTCTCCACATTCTTACCGGGTGATCCGGTAATTTGCCTATGATTTTTTCAACTGATATTTCGATATAGAAAGATCTCCTTATTTCTTCACCGCGGATTCTTGCGTCATTTTCTTTAAAAGATATTATATCACCGTGGGACACTTTCAAATGAGTAATGCTTACCATTCCATTATTCACACAAACCCTTCGATGACTTATCGGCTGCCTTGCTTGAGGAATAGTTTCACAAAAATGGAGACGAACCAGAATAACGTCCGATCTTGTTTCTGGATTGAGTAGAAAAGGGATATATGAAGTTCGTTCTCTTCCTCTGTGCATCTCTGTGATGGGTAAATCCCCATAAAAAAGGGGCAACTTTCGTGTAGTTTGTGATTGGATGTAACTGTTCATATTTTCTCTCGAATAAATCTTTCTCTTAATAAAATTCTTCTTGTTCCTCAATCTTCGGAGAATGCGGCGTTGTATTATTGTAAGTTCTCTCTTCCGAACATTTCCTAAAAGTAGACGACAAGTTTGAAATCTTAATGCAGGCACGGCAGATCTCGTTGAATCATTCTTTTTCGCCACATCGCGTATAACGGGAATCGAACCCCCTCTGCTGCTGGCGGGCGGATGGAGAATGTTCTACTTCGATCCAGCAACTTGTTAGGAGTAGGTTTTGGCTTTCCCCTTTCTCTAATAATAAGGTATCCAAAGCTCCTTTCTTTTTTGACTCTAATAAAGGTGCGCAGGAGCGCACTTCCGTTTTCCCCTTACTATACAAGGGAGTGTAATGAATAGAAATCTCCCGCCAGCAGTCTTCTCTTCCTATCATTTCACTTCGTTCGAGAGATCTGATCTGATCGGACCTGACCGGGCCGGGCGAAGGGGAAGGAAGGGATGGGTGGTCCGGGAACAGCAACGGGAGAGGGCTCGTAGCCCCCCCCTCTTCCCCACGCCTATTTGTTCTCCCGGCCCCGGAACTCTTTTTTTTTAAGAAAAAGATGAATAGATAGGGCCATGATACATTCCGGAATATTGTCAAATATTGGTAAATAGACTCTTTTCGTCCCCTTTTCGATGCCTGCCTGAGGACTTATGTGAATGTTTTGGAATGGGGATGTTCGCCTTTTGTAACAAGTAGACTCACGATACGGACTAATATATGTTCTTACTCTTACCCGAAAGTCAGATCTATTCATAGTTGGCCAGTCTCCCACGGCACGGCTTCTCGCCTTTCATGAATGTATCTCCTCCTCTGCTTATGCTTATGTGAGTTTGACCGCCTTTGACTCTGCTTGCTTTTGACTCCCTTTATTATAAGTTAAGGAAAAGGAAAGGCGGAAACCCTGACTTTTTCGGAGGGTCGGCGGGACATGGGAGCCTCAGCTCATGCATCGGTTTACCGAAAGCACCTCCGCTATCCCACTTCCTTCTATTAAAAAGAAAGGCGAGCCGCCCTTAAACAAAAAGGCCCTAAGAGGGCGGCTCTTTATATATTACATAAGCCCTAAAGTAGGTAACCCCGAAAGCCGAACTCAGCAACTTGTTAGGAGTAGGTTTTGGTTTTCCCCTTTGATGTTATTAGTAAAGCGCTAACGCCCTATCTTATCTATTCTATAGTAAAGGGCTTTTTCAATAAGGCTCGCGTAGGGGCGCTCACGTTTTTTGGCTCTCTTCGCTCCACTAGCCTTGATTGGCGGATGGAAGTACCGAGGTGCGTCTGGTGGTATCGTATATAAGATCATGGCTGCTTTGATTTTAGGAAGGATCTTTCCCTCTTTCTTCAAGCCGGTGGTGATCTCATTTTCGAAACTCTCTTTCGAAAATTCAGACGGATATTGAAAGTGTGCAGTGGGGGATCTTTATAGGTAGCCAGTTTTGACTTAACTCGACCCAAGCATTTGGTACTGACTTTCCTCCTCCCTTTTTAGTAACAAAATGAACGAACCAGAAGTCGAAGTAGGACCTCTTTCTCATAGGAATCAATGGGAGAATGGCGAATTGCTCAAGTGGGCTCTTGGGCGTAATCGTAAGAAAGACTTTTTTCATTTCATATCTGTAGTTCCGCTTCTTGCTAGAAAAATGTTGGAAGACCAACAAGAATCAGTCTCTCTTTCTTTTTTTGGGGGGGCAGAGGAGCAGTCAAAGAAGAAAGCAAAGCAAATGATTGTTCTAGAATGCTTATTCCTCACAATTGCTCTTTGTGATGCAGCGGAACCATGGCAATTAGGATCTCAAGACGCAGCAACACCTATGATGCAAGGAATAATGGACTTACATCACGATATCTTTTTCTTCCTCATTCTTATTTTGGTTATTTTCAAATTAGGTTGGGCCATCCTCTTTTTTTGTTTGCTTACCTGGCTCTCAAAATGTTACATGGATCGACCGGGCCAACGGATTGGTACCGATGGTTCCCCGGCTCCACGCAGGCCCGCCGAGCCCCGCGTTCCGAACAACAATGATTCGGAGCGGGAACGCCTACGAAAAGAAATTCGTAAAGCTTGAGCCCTTCTTCTCCAGAAAGACTGCCACCAGTATTGTAGAGGTATGGGTTTCTGTAGCAAGTCTTGGTTCGAGGGGCCGAGAGGACTTTGACTTTCTCGAAGCCGCCTTAATTTTCATTTTAAGGGGATAGCCAAAAGCGAATATTTTGATGATTTGGATAGTGCGGATGTAGACGCCCTTCAAAATATGCTAAATCTGATTCGACAACATAGTAATGAATCAAAGTGGCAATCTGACGCGAATGCGCACTTTTTATTTGACTTAGTCCGCCGCGATCCATAAATAAGGGGAGCTTTCGTTCGAAACAAGGTAGCCGTAAGGAACTTTATGGCTGGATTGAATCCTTCCTTTCCTTCTTCCCCCCTCCGTGACGCTCCCAAACCGATCGCTATCGTTTTCTTGCTTTCTTGTTGTCTTGAATTTGTATAGAACGGCATCAGGGATAGAATGAAGCGTTAGTTGATATAGCAAGTGTGCCGCTGGCATAGAAGTCTCTCGCACGCAAGGAGATGCTGCTGCTGGATGTCACGGTTCTGGAGCGCCATGATTCTTCTCTCTGGAACAATCGAAGGCACTGCCTTCCTTCAGCTTTCAGAGGTGGGGGCTGCATCAATCATCGCTCAGTGAGCTATTTATTTTATTGCCGCCAATAGCGCTTCGCTTGCATGCAAGGCGGCACGCCAGGTAGAGCTATCGCGCGCGGGCAAAGGAGATGGATTTCTGGTACTGGTAGTACTGTACAAGCTCTTAGGGAATAATCTCTTTCTTATTTCTTCCTTTCTTTTCCATGACGAAACGGAACGGGCAAATCCAAAATTTCACTTTGAATTTCGGACCTCAACATCCTGCTGCTCATGGTGTTTCACGATCAGTATTGGAAATGAACGGAGAAGTGGTGGAACGTGCGGAACCACATATTGGATTACTCCAGTGCGGCACGAAGCCGCTGACGCCGAGTCGGCTCCTATGCCGCTAGCTATGCCCTGCTTGGTCCCCCGGCACGGTGGAGGTTCCGTAGCGCGTCATGAGCACCGGGCTAAGGGGCGGTTGAGCAACTCAAGCAAACCGCCCTACCTTACTACAACATAGGGACAGAAGGGAGAAGGTTGTGAAGGTGGCCTCGTTATCCACACCTCCGGTCGGATGAATGGAGGACCGACCGACCCGGGTTTTCATGAGCGTTGGCAGGTCCTGGAGTGCCTGTCAAGGGCGCTAGCGCATACCCCGGGGTGATCATCACCACCTGCACCTCACATCTCGGCACAGTGGAACGTGTAACCCGCCTGCTGTCTCATTCAACTACATTTGTTCCTGTAATCTATAGCCTAACAGAACGCAGAACACAGCAGCGAGCCCATACAGCCAGCGGGGAGGATGGCACTACTGGCAAAGACCGTCTGGCGAAAACGCCGCAGGCGCGAAGCGTGGTAGGCCCGCGCCGGGAGAGCATAGGTAGGAAAGGGAGCCCGGACGGTGGAAGAGCCAGGGGAGGCCGGGTCATTTGACGAAAATGGAAGGCTTTTCTCCTATTCTATTCTCGAAAGCCCTATGAAGTAAAGGGAAGCGCATGAATTCTTGGAAAAAGAGGGAGCGAGCCTATATAAAAAATGCAAAATTCGTAATAAAGTCAATTCTATGAATAGATAGAATCAAGGGTACGACAGATAGCGCTGCCTACACGCGAATGAGCTTCCGAGGTCGAGCAGTCTCAATTTCACTACAGGATTTTCGAATGAATGCTGGGCTGGGCCACCTCGAATGGCGTGAGCCGCATGCGGGGAAACCCGCACGTACGGTTTTTAGGGGGATCTGGTCGAAAGACCGGCCGACGCCCACCCGACTAGAGGGACTGAGAAATTAATAGAGTACAAAACTTATCTTCAAGCTTTACCTTATTCTGATCGTTCAGAGGGCGATCGCGGAGTCACTGAATGAAGTCCTCCGGTTCTTTCGGAGGTGCTGACCCGCAGCGAGGCAGAGATGACTAAGTGACATATGGAATATGGCGACGACAACAGCATGTCGTAGAAGGAGATAACAGGTGGAGCCAACGATCCACTAAGACTAACGTATCTACAACTACATCCCCGAGCGGCAGTCAAACGGAGGCGTGAATGCAAGATGCCAGCGGAATGATCGACCGGGCAGAGGCTAGGGCTGCTTCTTTCCCACCGCGTCCTTCCTTGTGTGTCGGAGATATAAAGCGAGTGCACCGAAAAAGAACAGGAACTGGGTCGATCTATTCTATGGCGAAGCATTCGAAGCATAACTGCACACTCACACGATCTTTGCCGAGAGATAGGAGCATTCGGTGGAACCGGTGAACTACACTTGCTTCTGGATAGATGTGTGGGACAGAGGGTTTGTGGTACCTTCTTCCCACCCTTCCTCCTCTGCTTTGAGAACCGTGTGAACGGAGAGTGGGCAGAAGGAAAGGAGGTCCTCATACGGAGTCGCACACTGACTTGAGCAGTGCGGGAGACTGGGGAATGGGTCGAGTAAACTCCCCCGGGGCCGGAAAAAGAACAAACGAAGCTTTACTTAGATAGGGCGTCGTAAAGCTGCTTTGATTGGTATTTCTTTTTTCTTAGTGATTGGAAAGGAGGGCGCCGGGGTATGTTATAGAAAGGGAAGGCAGAGGTAGTACTTCGAATGGCGAAGAGAGGGGCGCAGCGGTCACTCGAGTGCAACGAGAGGTTTGCAGAACTCGACCGGGTTTGCAGACTCGACCGTAAGGGAGAGGGAGAAAGGGGGGCGTTAGCGGCTCGACCGTAAGGGAGAGGAGGGGAGAGCAGGGAAGGAATGGGAAATTGTAAAAGAGAACTTCTTTGTTGGCGAAACGAAGGGCGCCTTCGGCTAAGTGATTCTCTGAGCCGGTCTGGATTTCCAACGCCTCAGGAAACTGGTCGAGATAGATGACAGCGTCTTTTTCCTCTCTTCCTTACCGGGAGGGCAATCTTCTCTTATGGCCTTCACCTCCCGCCCGGCCCGGAAATAGAACCCAGCCTCTTTCTGATCTATTCATTTCTGAAAGCAGGGGGGGATCCAGAGCTAAGCCCCTTCTATTGCATAAGCTAAAAAAGCTATAAGCAAAGTACCAAAGGCGGAAACGAAACGCTTTGGTTACCGACGAACGCTTCCAAAGGCGACCCTTTCGAGTTTCCGGCTGTTTCCTAGATTGAAGTAGCCTTTCATCGCCCTACCAAACGAAAGAAGTCACTATCAAAGAGCTCGCCTTTCATACGGCGAGTACCAAAGGTGCGCTCCGCTTTATTTATTCAAACCAAGAAAGAAATTAGTTTGCGCGAAGTGATGAGGTCGCAAAGAGGGAAGTAGGGCTCCTATTGAAACGCTTTCCCTCCCTCAAAAGGCGACCAGCTTTCAATACTAGTTGTTATGTTACGCTGCCATTTCTTTTTCCAATATCATTGAATAGCATGGCCCGGGGCTAAGGTAACTCAAGTGGGAGAGCCGTGTTATGGGTGACCTTATTGCACGGTTCAGAGAGCACTTGTGTATGTGATGCAAGTGAACGTGTACGAAAAAGCTGTATCTAGGGTGAGTTCTTCGTTCCGTCGTCGACCCTATCTATGTTTCTATGATGGCCCAAGAACACGCTTATTCTTCAGCCGTAGAGAAACTTTTGAATTGTGAGGTACCATTACGAGCTCAATATATACGAGTGTTATTCCGTGAAATAACTCGAATTTCAAATCATTCACTTGCTTTAACTACTCATGCTATGGATGTGGGAGCATCAACTCCGTTCCTGTGGGCTTTTGAGGAGCGGGAGAAATTGTTGGAATTCTATGAAAGAGTCTCGGGAGCCAGGATGCATGCCAGTTTCATACGACCAGGTGGAGTGGCACAAGATCTGCCTCTTGGCTTATGTCGAGATATTGATTCCTTCACACAACAATTTGCTTCTCGTATCGACGAATTAGAAGAGATGTCAACCGGCAACCGTATCTGGAAACAACGATTAGTGGATATTGGTACTGTCACTGCACAGCAAGCAAAGGATTGGGGATTCAGTGGTGTAATGTTAAGAGGTCGTGCGACATGAAGACATTGATAGCAATATGGGGGAAGTTCCCATCGGGCAACAACGGTTCTGCCTAACCCTACTTAAGCATGCATATTATGTCAGTGAAGACTTGGTGTGAAGCCTTGGAACTGACGTTAGAAGAGCAAAAGGCTCGGGGCTAGGGTGAGCTGAGGGGGGACAGCGTAAGTGAGCGAATGTGTGTAAGCCCAGTCAAACATGACTGTTCTAGGCGGGGCGGGCCACCCACCTTCGAATGGCGTTGGTCCTACGGACCGTGAACGGATTTCGCCTCTGGCCTCTGGGCACGTCGGAACCGCATGAGTTCACCGGGGTGGAGCACGGTCCGCCAAAATCGGCATAGGTTAGGTGCTATTGATGGAACATGGTAAGCCTATCTTTCTCCATATGGAAGTGCTGCTGGTATATAGAAATGTGGGTAGAGGAAGCCTCAAAAAGCGAAGGCCGAGCTGTAGGTCACGTGACCTGCACCGAGTTGGTGGCTG